ACGGTATGAACACGATACCAAGGCAAACCCATGGAAATACCTCTTTATCAAAGATAATGATAGACATGTAACTTTATTGCATTGGAAAATACTATATGATGGATCCGCCCTCTATCAGTGGATTGAGATGATCTCGGAGCAAGGGTTCATTTTGTTCTATTCTGTTGGTATTCTGTTAGTAATAATGAAACAATTATGTTCTTAGGAACAAAGAGAAGCAGATTTATTTTAACCCGATAAGTATCAATATGCAATGGGTTAATGTTATGCGCAAATGCATACTTGTTCATCATTAATTATAAGTACTTATATCGTAAGAATTTGACTTTCTTCGGATTCTTTTTGTCTTCTTTTATCTTTCTGAACTTTTCGAATCTACGGATAAAAATATGATAAGGGCCAATTTATTATGAAGACAAGAAACCCATTTTACGTTTCCATATCAAAGTGAAAAATTATAGTATACTTAATTCTTTTTTTCTTTCATTTAATGCCTATTGGTGTTCCAAGAGTACCTTTTCGAATTCCTGGAGAGGAATATTCAACTTGGGTTGACATATAGTGCGGCTTGTCCGATATCTTGGGTGATATGGTATTTCCCCGTTCTCTCCCCCGATCGAGATATCCTCTGTCTCACCCCAACAAAAAGATTGAATCATCCAAAATTTGGAGCGTGAAGTACAATTAGATCCATTTTTGGGGAGTATTCAAAAATTAATATTATCAATAAAAATTAAAATAATTTATGGTTGGCTTGGTTCGACCAATCAAATGAAGTATCCAGGCTCCGTTTAGAAAAACCCAATCGGAAATTCTCTATCATTTTACTACGTGTATCATCAACAATTCCTATTAAATAGGAATCGTTTCAAATTCTTAATCCATCGAAAATAGTAAAAAAAAATCATACGTCAAATATTTGGCGGACATGAAAGAATAAATTGTGAAAAAAAGGAAGGCGTAGTAACAAAACAAAAAGAAGTGGTATTATTAGGGGCATTTGCTTTGCCCTATCCCTATATTATTGCAAATCGAAATCGGGCAGATCTTTACCCGGAGTAGAGCATAAACCTAAAAAAATTGAAGAAGCCCATTCAGGAACAAGAAAATGACATCGTGATTTGGATATCGGTGAAACAATACATCAATGAAAAGTTAGTTCGATAAGAAGTTTAGCGAATTATTTCATCATATTTTTTCTATATAGAAAATGTATATAGAAAATAAAAGGGCTATAAAAATCTTTCAATAAAGATGGAAGAAGAAAAAGCGACTTCGTTAAAAATGAGAAAGAACCCGCTATGAAAAAAGAAAGGAACTGGAATCTACAAATTGATTTTTTCCAGATTTTTTTGAACCGTATGCAGCAAAAGGTGCATGTACGGTTCCTAAGGGATATACCATTTGTTGATCCTAATCAACCGACTTTATCGAGAAAGATTACTTTTTTTAGGTCAAGGTGTTGATAGTGAGATCTCGAATCAACTTATTAGTCTGATGGTATATCTCAGTATAGAGAATGATACCAAAGATTTTTATCTATTTATAAACTCTCCTGGCGGATGGGTAATACCCGGAGTTGCTATTTTTGACACTATGCAATTTGTGCGACCGGATGTACAGACAATATGTATGGGATTAGCCGCCTCAATGGGATCTTTTATCCTGGTCGGAGGAGCAATTACCAAACGTCTAGCATTCCCCCACGCTTGGCGCCAATGAGTTTTTATTATTTATTATTTGAGAGAAAAAAAAAAAAGAAAACTATGCCTTCGCCATATGACGAAATAGGAATAATATTAAGTAATAATCGCATGGCATTTTGAATTCGATATGATCACATTTTTGTATTCGTTTTAAATTAGATGATGTATCGAGAGAGTAGTATGAGATAAAGTAAAGTATTTCTGGTTTTATCTATCGGAAGTCCATATTCAGCGTCACAAACTCTTTTTTGTTTTCACACCGGAGGAGGGCTCTTATAATCTTCCGTATGTTTTATGTTGTGAAAGAGCACGAAAAAAAAACAAGATTTTCTTTTTACTTATTTTATTTGATTGGATCAAAAAGAAACTTTGGGATTGCTAAATCACAGACAAATTTAAATATATATATTAAAGCAACGGAGCCATCATAGTATTTTTTTAACTGGGAAAAATAAAGTAAGGGTGGTAATTGGAAAATTTAACGATTTGGATCTGATACTCTTTTTATTATCTTTCTTCAATGGAAGGTAAATAAAAAAAAAAAATATAAAGTCAATTCCATTGTAGAGCCGTATGCAATGTGCAAAAGATGCCTGTACGGTTGTTCAATTCTATTTTTTTTTCTTATTCTTTGCTTTGACTCATCATGAAAAATAGAGGAACTTTTTATGTCAATGTCATATCAGGGTAATGATCCATCAACCTGCTAGTTCTTATTTTGAGGCACAAACAGTAGAATTTATCCTGGAAGCGGAAGAACTACTGAAACTGCGCGAAACCCTTACACAGGTTTATGTACAAAGAACAGGGAAACCCTTATGGGTTGTATCCGAAGACATGGAAAGGGATGTGTTTATGTCAGCAACAGAAGCCCAAGCTCATGGAATTGTTGATCTTGTAGCGGTTGAATGAAATAGCAGGGATTTCACACAAATACCCATGATGATATTTTATCTTTATTACTGGTTTCAAAAATAAGATTAACTATAGAAGTAATTCATAATCATGCGGTTAGGATCGATCTAAACCAGCTCATTATGGATACGATTCCGCATGCCAACTATTAAACAAATTATTAGAAACACAAGACAGCCAATTCGAAATGTCACCAAATCCCCCGCTCTTGTGGAATGCCCTCAGCGCCGAGGAACATGTACTAAGGTGTATGTGCGACTCGTTCATCAGATCATAGTCTGGGACAAAATAAAAGATTTTCCAGTATCAATGATCGGTACCAGTGAATCGGATAGAAGAACTTCATTCACTATGCTACTACAAAAAAAATGGATAATATCCTTTTGTGTATGAAATTTATGGTTTTACGTTGGTGCAAATCCAATCACCTCAATTTAAGAAGATAAGAAGCAATCAATTCCCCATTGGTAGCAAATATGGTTATTCCATTAAGCGGGGGAAATCCTATTTAATAAAAGTAAAAAGATTTTGCTCTTACGCGTGCAAGAACGGACTAACAAGGTCAGCTACCTAGTTAATAAAAAAACTTCATAAAAATAAAATACCGTCACTATATTATAGGTAGATCTCGTTGTGAAAGATCTATTATACTGGTAGATCATTCATAGGTAGAGCCAAAGAATGTGAACTGTACAAGTTACCAATAACCTTGATTAAATGAGGGGAAAGGGGGCTCCGGTATATCGAAGACCTCACCGTTTCATTTTTTTTTAATAAAAAGTAGCCATAGAAACGATGGAACCCACCACCATTAAAAAATATATATATCCATTTATAAACTCTTTTTTTTTACACCGAATATCAATACAATTTTTTTTTCTTTTTGAGGTGAATCAATGCCTAGCAAAAAGAAAAAAAAATGTCGTGGTTGGGAAGGTTATAGTAGCAAAAGCTGTTAGAATTTTTATTTTATACATTGGAAAAATCTGTTTTGTTATTAAAAAAATAGACCGGAAGGGGGAAAAGAATAACTGAAAGAAATTCATTAGTTATTCATCAAAGTTTTTTAGTCAATGACCAGAATTAGACGAGGATATATAGCTCGGAGACGTAGAACAAAAATTCGTTTATTTGCATCAAGGTTTCGAGGGGCTCATTCAAGACTTACTCGAACGATTACTCAACAGAAAATAAGAGCTTTGGTTTCTACCCATCGGGATAGAGATCGAAAAAAAATATACTTTCGTAGTTTGTGGATCGCTCGGATAAACGCAGTAATTCGCGAGAATAGGGTATCCTATAGTTATAGTCAAATAATAAACGATCTGCACAAGAGGCAATTGCTTCTTAATCGTAAAATACTGGCGCAAATAGCTATATCAAATAGGAATTGTCTTGATATGATTTTCAATGAGATCATCATAAAAAATAAGGAGAGTGAAAAAATACGCCGGAATGATTTAACCGGAGTTCCCGGAGAAAAAACTCCGGGAAAAAAGTGAATTAGTTATTAGTATGATAAAAAATAGGATCAAATCTGATAAAGGATTCAAAAGGAACGAACACATTCAAAATTGATTTGGTTTTCGATTTTTTCTTACGACACTCCAATATGGATTCTCGAATAAGACATAAAATCCGCGTTAGAGTTCGGATTGTAATTTTGATTCAATTGAAGAGGTCGCCTTATTTTATGGTTCAAGACCCTATCATTTGTTGGTAGACTTAGCTCTTTCAAATTGTTTATCATTATTAAGAAAGGGTAACGAAGATAAAATACGAGCTTGTTTTATAGCAATAGTAATGAATCGTTGTTGTTTCAAGGTCAATCTATTCACTCGTCTAGATAATATTTTTCCTTGTTCACTAATAAATCGACTAATTAAACTCATGTTTCTATAATCAATTCGATCTCCCGATTGGATCGGGGGCAACCGCCTATGAAAAGATCGCGTGGATTTACGAAAAGGTCTTTTGGATTTATCCATAGTTTTTTTTTCCATCCCGAAAATCCTATTTCGGTCAGATGAAAATGAATTAAATGAAGAAATAGGATTTTCTTATATTTGGTATAACATTATCTTATTATTGATGTCATTTTGTCCGTTTATTTGACAGGATGACACACAAGCCCTTATATATAATCTATTTATACCTCCCCATGAATCAATTGTATGAAACAATAGGACATAAATTTATCAATTCTAATCGACTAGGCGTCGTATTGTGTCGATTCTTTTGAGTTATATATCTGGAAACACCCGTTGATTACTTATAACACCCTTTCGGACACAACTGGTACATTCCAAAATAACCGTTCTTCGGGCTTTACCACCTTTGGCCATGAACCTCCCTCCTTTGAATTCTTGATTCACTCAA